GGGCATCCTGCTTTTCTATGTTTTATAGACTTGTATGTAACTATTGAGAGTCGAGATATTATACATAATGTTAATATTCCAACAAAAAGTTTGATTTTAGTTCAAAATTATCAATATGTAGAATCGGAACAAGTGATTGCCGAGATTCGTGCCGGAACGTCCACTTTTCATTTTAAGGAGAGGGTTCTAAAACATATTTATTCTGAGTCAGAAGGAGAAATGCACTGGAGTACTGATGTGCATCATGCGCCCGAATATCCGTATAGTAATGTTCATCTAGTACCAAAAACAAGTCATTTATGGATATTAGCAGGAGGTCTATGCAGATCCAGTATAGTGTCTTTTTCACTCCACAAGGATCAAGATCAAATGAATTCTAATTCTTTTTCTGTCGAAGAAAGATATATCTTTGATTTGACTAATGATCAAGTAAGACATAAATTGTTGGATACTTTTGGTAAAAGTAAAAAGGATGGGCAAATCTTTGAGTATTCAAAACCTTATCGAATCATATCCAATGGTCATTGGGATCTCATAGATCCCTCTATTTGTCAAGAGAATTCCGATGATTCCTTGGCGAAAAAGCGAAGAAATAGATTCGTGATTCCCTTACAATATGATCAAGAACGAGAAAAGAAACTAATACCCTCTTTTTGTATTTCTATTAAAATACCTATAAATGGTATTTTACGTAAAAATAGTATTCTTGCTTATTTTGATGATCCGCGATACAGAAGAAGCAGTTCGGGAATTATTAAATATGGGATTGTCGAAGTAGATTCAATCGTAAAAAAAGAGGATTTGATTGAGTATCGAGGAGCAAAAGAATTTAGTCCGAAATACCAAATGCAAATGAGAGTAGATCTATTTTTTTTCATTCCCGAGGAAGTGCATATCTTCCCCGGATCTTCGCCCATAATGGTCCGAAACAATAGTATCGTTGGAGTAGATACACGACTTGTTTTAAATATAAATACAAGAAGCCGAGTAGGTGGATTAGTCCGAGTGGAGAGAAAAAAAAAGAGTATTGAACTGAAAATTTTTTCTGGAGATATTCATTTTCCTGGAGAGGCGGATAAAATATCTAGGCACAGCGGCATTTTGATACCACCAGGAATGGAAAAAAAAAATTATAAGGGATCAAAAAAATTTAAAAATTGGATCTATGTTCAACGGATCACACCTATAAAAAAAAAGTATTTTGTTTTGGTTCGGCCCGTAGTCCCATATGAAATATCCGATGGGATAAATTTAGCAACACTTTTCCCTCAGGATCTCTTGCAAGAAAAGGATAATGTACAACTTCGAATTGTCAATTATATACTTTATGGAAATAGCAAGTCAATTCGAGGAATTTCTCACACAAGTATTCAATTAGTTCGGGCTTGCTTAGTATTGAATTGGGACCAAGAAAAAAGGGGTTTTATAAAAGAAGAGGTTCATGCTTCCTTTGTTGAAATAAGGGCAAATGATCTGCTTCGTGATTTCATCAGAATTGAGTTAGTAAAGTCCACTATTTCGTATATCGTAAAAAAGTATGATACGTCAGGTTCAGGATTGATTTACAATATTGGATTAGATCGTACCAATATAAATCCTTTTAATTCCAAGGCAAAGACTCAATCATTTCCCCAACATCAGGGAACTCTTGGTACGTTGTTGAATCGAAATAAGGAATGCCAATGTTTCCGAATTTTGTCATCATCCAATTGTTCTCGAATTGGCCCCTTCAATACTTCGAGATATAATAATGCGACAAAAGAATCGGATCCCATGAATCCAATTAGGGATTTGTTGGGTCCCTTAGGTACTATTGTATCTAAAATAGCGAATCCTTGTTTATCTTACTATTTAATAACTTATAATCAAATCTTTTTAAAGAACTATTTGTTACTTGAACTTGACAATTTTCAACAGACTTTCCAAGTACTTCAATTTCAATACTGTTTCCTAGATGAAAATAGTAGGATTTATAATCCCGATCCGTGTAGTAACATCATTTGGAATTTATTCCATTTTAATTGGTGTTTTCTCCATCACGATTATTGTGAAGAGGCATGGACAATAATTAGCCTTGGCCTCTTTCTTTGTGAAAATTTATGTCTATTGAAATACGGATCACGCATAAAAAAATCTGGTCAAATTTTAATTGTTCATGTTGACTCTTTAGTTATAAGATCAGCTAAGCCCTATTTGGTCACTCCGGGAGCAACTGTTCATGGCCATTATGGGGAAACCCTTTATGAAGGAGATACATTAATTACATTTATATATGAAAAATCGAGATCCGGCGATATCACGCAAGGTCTTCCAAAAGTGGAACAAATCTTAGAAGTTCGTTCAATTGATTCAATATCAATGAACCTCAAAGGGAGAGTTCAAGGTTGGGACGAACGTAGCCGAAGGCTTCTTGGGATACCCTGGGGATTCTTGATTGGAGCTGAACTAACCATAGCACAAAGTCGTATCTCTTTGGTTAATAAGATCCAAAAGGTTTATCGATCCCAGGGGGTACAGATCCATAATAGACATATAGAGATTATTGTACGTCAAGTAACATCAAAAGTGTTGGTTTCAGAAGATGGAATGTCTAATGTTTTTTCACCTGGGGAACTGATTGGATTGTTGCGAGCAGAGCGAGCAGGGCGTGTTTTGGACGAAGCGATCTGTTATCGGGCAATCCTATTGGGAATAACGAAGTCATCTCTGAATACTCAAAGTTTCATATCCGAAGCGAGTTTTCAAGAAACTGCTCGAGTTTTAGCAAAAGCTGCTCTACGAGGTCGTATTGATTGGTTGAAAGGGCTGAAAGAGAACGTTGTTCTGGGGGGGATTATACCGGTTGGTACTGGATTCAAAAAATTAGTACATCGTTCAAAGCAAGATAAAAACATTCATTTGAAAATAAGAAGGAAGAATCTATTCGAATTGGAGATGAGAGATATTTTGTTACACTATAGAGAATTTTGAGAATTTTTTTTGTTCTTGCGTCCCGAACTATTTCCATGGGACATCAGACCAATCATTTACATGATACATGATTTAGTAATTCCTAACAAGAGGTTCATTCTTTTTACTTGAATTCTCTGGTCCGATTATGGATTTGGTAATCAACGAAAAATAAAGAATTAAAATAAATTCATGATTTTGGTCGTAGATCAATGGTCAATCCTGGTATAAGGTTCCGTCGGAACAATTATTTATTTCACAGGTTACTGAATCCCTAAAAAAAAAAAGAGAAAGTGTGGCAAAATGGGAAGACAATATTGGAACATAAATTTGGAAGAGATGATGGAAGCAGGAGTTCATTTTGGTCATGGTACTAAGAAATGGAATCCTAGAATGGCTCCTTACATCTCTGCAAAGCGTAAAGGTATTCATATTACAAATCTTACTATAACTGCTCGTTTTTTATCAGAAGCCTGCGATTTAGTTTTTGATGCAGCAAGTATGGGAAAAAACTTCTTAATCGTTGGCACCAAAAATAAAGCAGCGGATTTAGTAGCATCAGCAGCAATAAGGGCTCGATGTCATTATGTTAATAAAAAATGGCTTGGTGGTATGTTAACGAATTGGTCTACTACAGAAACAAGACTTCAGAAGTTCAGGGACTTAAGAGCGGAACAAAAAATGGGGAAACTCGCCCGTTTCCCAAAAGGAGATGCAGCAATGTTGAAGAGAAAGTTATCCACCTTGCAAACATATCTGGGCGGGATCAAATATATGACGGGATTGCCCGATATTGTAATTATCGTTGATCAGCAAGAAGAATATACGGTTCTTCGAGAATGTGTCATTTTGGGCATTCCGACGATTTGTTTAATCGATACAAATTGTGACCCAGATCTTGCAGATATTTCTATTCCGGCCAACGATGATGCTATAGCATCGATTCGATTGATTCTTACCAAATTAGTATCCGCAATTTTGGAGGGCCGAAATAGTTATATAAAAAAAGGTTGATTATCTTATAATTTAATAGTTAAGAAAAAGAAGAAGAAGATTAGTTCCTTTTTGTTGAACTCCATGGATTTCTTTGATTGTTTATTATTTTGGTTTGCATTTTTGAACTATGTTTTGAATATTGAATAAAAAATGATTGGTATTTTTTTTTTATGTAATTTCTTGGTATCCTAAATATAATGTACGATTCCTATTCATGAATGAAGGTAGATGAATTGAGAAAGATATGGTTGAATCAAAATAATTCCTTTTTATAAGTTCGATTTCTATTATAGGGCAATATGAATGTTATACTATGTTCCATTAAAACACTCAAAGGGTTATACGATATGTCAGGTGTAGAAGTAGGCCAGCATTTATATTGGGAAATAGGAGGTTTACAAATTCATGCCCAAGTACTTATCACTTCTTGGGTTGTAATTGCTATTTTATTAGGTTCAGCCATCATAGCTGTTCGGAATCCACAAACCATTCCGACCGACGGGCAGAATTTCTTCGAATATGTCCTTGAATTTATTCGAGACTTGAGCAAAACTCAGATTGGAGAGGAGTATGGTCCTTGGGTTCCATTTATTGGAACGATGTTCCTATTTATTTTTGTTTCTAACTGGTCAGGTGCTCTTTTACCTTGGAAAATCATAAAGTTACCTCATGGGGAGTTAGCTGCGCCCACGAATGATATAAATACTACTGTTGCTTTAGCTTTACCCACGTCAGTGGCATATTTCTATGCGGGTCTTAGCAAAAAAGGATTGGGATATTTCGGTAAATACATTCAACCAACTCCAATACTTTTACCAATTAATATCCTAGAAGATTTTACAAAGCCCTTATCTCTTAGTTTTCGACTTTTCGGGAATATATTGGCTGATGAATTAGTAGTTGTTGTTCTTGTTTCTTTAGTGCCTTCAGTAGTTCCTATACCTGTCATGTTTCTTGGATTATTTACAAGTGGTATTCAAGCTCTTATTTTTGCAACTTTGGCTGCGGCTTATATAGGTGAATCCATGGAGGGTCATCATTGACTAACTTTCGAAATAGTTTTTTAAGCTTATCCCAATTAAAGCAATGCGGGGTTCAATATAATCCACAGGGCTGGAGAAGAAAATTAAAATAGCTAATATATGTATTGTATATATGAAGAAAGATAGATGATATTGCAGAGTTTTTAAGAAAAAGAAGGATTGGGGGGGTCCTACTAGATATATGTACAGAATACGATTTAATATTAATAGAATAATAAAGTGCAGGTGGTTTACGTTATGGAAAAAAAAGTATATGTTATTTACTAGTTAGATAGGAATTATCCCTATCTCTTTTTTTTTTTCTAGCCCACTTCATTTATAATTTATATAGATTCAAATATCAGTCCTTTTTCTATTTTTCTGTGATTGTTAATTGAATGAAAGAATATAAGAGTTTCTAAACAAGAAAACACAATGGCTAAAACCGTATGTATCTATTTACATAAAACTCCATCATGGGTAGAAAGAAAACGATATATGGAAGTAGTTCTTAAAATTAAGTAATATTCTTTTGGAGTTTTTAGCTACTTCGACCCGATAGATTTTAGTGATAAGTATCAATAAAAAAAAAAAAAAAAAAAGAAGTAAGTAAAATAAGTTTTAGTAAAGTAAAAAGGTAGTATAGTAAAGTAAATAGTAAAAGTAGAAAAAGAAGTGGATAAAGATTAAGTAGTAATTCATTGGTTGGTTGTATCATTAACCATTTCTTTTTTTTTTGCGAGGAAATTACCATGAATCCACTTATTTCTGCTGCTTCCGTTATTGCTGCTGGATTGGCTGTGGGGCTTGCTTCTATTGGACCTGGGGTTGGTCAAGGTACTGCTGCGGGCCAAGCTGTAGAAGGTATTGCGAGACAACCAGAAGCAGAGGGTAAAATACGAGGTACTTTATTGCTTAGTCTGGCTTTTATGGAAGCTTTAACAATTTATGGACTGGTCGTGGCATTAGCTCTTTTATTTGCAAATCCTTTTGTTTAATTTTATCGTAGAATAAAAATGTAAAAAAAGGGGGGAGGCGAGCGGAGTGATACAAAAAGAACTCTGTTCTTTGTTAGTCCTATCTATAAGAGGAGAGCATATGAAAAATATAACCGATTCCTTTGTTTCCGTGGGACACTGGCCATCCGCTGGGAGTTTCGAGTTTAATACCGATATTTTAGCAACAAATCCAATAAATCTAAGCGTCGTGCTGGGTGTATTGATTTTTTTTGGAAAGGGAGTGTGTGCGAGTTGTGTATTTCAAGAATAGGTTGGATTTCGCCGGCTGCACTTTCTTTATATTTATGTATTCTTTTTTTTTTTAATAGGAAAAAGGGTGCACAATCTCGACGAATTACTTCGTAATTGGATTTTATTCAGAAATCATATCTAAGAACCATAGCATTTCGTGACTAATTGGTAAATGAACTTTGATTCTCTATCAACCAATAATGTTGAGGTCTTTTACATGGTTAAAGATAAATTGTTTGAAGTCCAGGCACAGCATACCACGGTACTCTTTCTACCGCTACATTAGTACCGAAATACCGAAAAAAAAATGATAAAAAAAAAAAAAATAAATAAATAAATAATTGGGAATTTATCTGATGTATAACACTCATATGGATAAATTTATTTGAACCATTTACAGGTACAGGAAAGATGGGTATCTTCCCCCACCCCTTTTTTTATCCACTGCCAAATCGACGACCTATGTATTGTATAAAAAAGATAAATTCTTTTAATTTTTTGGATGAAAAAAGAGTTTGTGAATAAAGAACAAATAAAGAAACAACTTTGCTGACAATTTTTTATTTTTGTCTGGTCTTAAGAGTCCTACTATCCTAATATTCTGATGTTGGATCAGTTTCGATATCCTTGAATACGAACAGAAAAGAGAGGATAGGCTCAAGAGAGGATAGGTTCATTCCATTCAAAGATATGGGAATGTCCATCAAAAGAAAGAAACAATTGAGCGTGAGAGCCAAATGAATCAAAAGATTCATGTTTGGTTCGGGAAGAGATATGAGAGTTGTGAAATGAATGTAAAGATAATCTACTTTCATTAAATGATTTATTAGATAAGCGAAAACAGAGGATCTTGAGTACTATTCGAAATTCAAAAGAATTATGTAGAGGGGCCGCTGAACAGCTCGAAAGAGCGCGGGCTCGATTACGTAAAGTGGAAATGGAAGCAGATGAGTATCGACTGAATGGATACTCTGAGATAGAAAGAGAGAAAATAAATTTGATTAATGCTACTTGCGATAGTTTGGAACAATTAGAAAATTTCAAAAATGAAACCCTTTTTTTTGAACAACAAGGAGCGGTTAATCAGGTACGACAGCAAGTTTTTCAACAAGCTTTACAAAGAGCTCTAGGAACTCTGAATAGTTGTTTGAATAGCGAATTACATTTTCGTACCATCAGTGCTAATATTGGTATCCTCGAGTCCGTGGAAGAAATAACTGATTAGCTTTTTTAATCTAGTTTAGAGTTTAGGTGTTTTTTTTCCTTTCCTTCCTAAAAATAAA